ATAACAAAATTAGAGAAATGACTTTTTTCAACTAATCATAAAGATATTGGAATCCTATATTTTATTTTTGGATTTTGATCAGGATTAATAGGACTTTCATTAAGAATAATCATTCGACTAAACCTACGAACATCAATAAAACTTTATGTAAGAAACGATCAATTTTATAATTCAATCGTAACAGCACACGCATTTATTATAATTTTTTTTACAGTAATACCAATCATAATTGGAGGATTTGGTAACTGATTAGTTCCACTAATATTAGGAGCACCAGACATAGCATTTCCACGATTAAACAATATAAGATTCTGACTTTTACCACCATCATTAACACTTTTAATTATAGGACTTATAAAAGAAGGAGCAGGGACAGGATGAACAGTATATCCACCTTTATCAACTTTTTATCATTCAGGAAACTCCGTAGATCTAACAATTTTTTCCCTTCATTTAGCAGGTATTTCATCTATTTTAGGAGCACTAAATTTTATCACTACAATTATTAATTTAAAAGCCAAAAAAATTTCAACAGAAAAAATTAGACTATTTGTTTGATCAGTTATACTAACAGCAATTTTACTTCTTTTATCATTACCAGTTTTAGCAGGAGCTATTACTATACTTTTAACAGATCGAAATTTAAACACTTCTTTTTTTGATCCAAGAGGAGGTGGAGACCCAGTCTTATACCAACACCTATTTTGATTTTTTGGACATCCAGAAGTTTATATCTTAATTCTTCCAGGATTTGGACTTATTTCTCACATTATTACTCAAGAAAGACATAAAGAAAGAACATTTGGTTTACTAGGTATAATCTATGCTATAATAGCAATTGGATTCCTAGGATTTATTGTTTGAGCTCATCACATATTTACAATTGGTATAGACGTTGATACACGAGCATACTTCACATCAGCAACAATAATTATTGCTGTTCCAACAGGAATTAAAATTTTTAGATGATTAGCCACATTTTGTGGAGCAAAAAATAATATAAAAATCTCAACAATTTGAAGAATTGGATTCGTCTTTTTATTTACATTAGGTGGACTAACAGGAGTTATACTTTCTAACTCATCAATTGACATTGTTTTACATGATACTTATTATGTTGTAGCTCACTTTCACTACGTACTTTCTATAGGAGCAATTTTTGCAATCTTTGCAGGATTTGTACACTGATACCCTTTATTTACAGGATTAACAATAAATTCAAAATGACTAAAAATTCATTTTTATATTATATTTTTAGGAGTAAATTTAACATTCTTTCCACAACATTTTATAGGATTAATAGGAATACCACGACGTTATTCAGACTACCCATTTTTATTTGAAATATGAAATAAAATTTCTAGATTTGGATCTGTAGTAAGATTAGTAGCCACAATTTATTTTATTTTTATTTTATGAGAAAGAATAAGAAGAAAACGAATTCCAATTATAATTAATAAAAATAATTGATCAATTGAATGAAATAAATCTACACCAAGAAAAGAACACTGCTTTTTAGAAAATCCTAAACTATTTAATTAGATTTTTATCATAATTATTTGTGCTTTAACCTGTTTAATTGTTACATTTATATTAGTAATAATCTCAATCGTTATTTCAAAAAAAAGAAAAAATTTTCGAGATAAGTTAATTCCATTTGAATGTGGATTCAACTTTTTTAATCCAGCACGAATACCATTTTCTATACAATTCTTTTTAATCGCAATTATTTTCATTATTTTCGACGTAGAAATTATTCTAATGGTTCCACTAATTACAACAATTTTTAAATCAAGGATCTTCAAATGGACAACAACCAGGATTATCTTTCTAGTTATTCTAATATTAGGAATCATTTTAGAATGAAAAGAAAAAACATTTGAGTGAAAAAAATACTTTTGTAGTAAAATTTAATACACTGATATTAAAAATCAAGAATGAGATAAAATCTCCTAAAGTAAATATTTTATAACATTTTTTTAAACTCAAGAAGAATCACTATTTCAGTAATAGAAGAATTTCATGATTACACTAACCTTTTTTTAACAATGATTATTACATTTCTTTTAATTGTTATTACACGATTAATAACATCAGAATTTACAAATTACAAATTTAAAGAAAATACAAACTTAGAAATTATTTGAACTATTTTACCCATTACAATTTTATTAATAATTGCTTATCCATCACTTTACTACCTTTATTTATTTGATATAAGAATAAACCCATCTATCTCAGTAAAAGTTTTTGGAGCACAATGATATTGAATTTACGAAAACTTTGATATAAACCAAGGAAATTCATATAGATCTTATATAGTAAGAGACACCGAATTACTAAAAGGAAAAATATGTAATATAGGATGACGTCTTCTTCAGACTGATACTCGACTCGTGGTTCCTTACGGAACCGAAGTACAATGTTTAACAACATCTTTAGATGTAATTCATTCTTTCTCAATCCCAGAAATAGGAATTAAAGTAGACGCAATCCCAGGACGACTAAATTCAGTTAATTTCAAAGTTAATAAACCAGGACTTTATTACGGACAATGCGCGGAAATTTGCGGAACAGGACATTCATTTATACCTATTTGTATAGAAGCCATTTAATTCCAATTAAGAATCTTCAACTTAAACTCTTATAAAAATGTTTCTATTATAAAAAGCAAATCTATTTTCCAAATAAAAATCAATAAAAATCGGTAACATACCTTTCTTTCCCCTTAAATAAGTTAAACAAAACTTTTGAACTTTTAATTCAATTTTACTTATAAAAGTTTTAAGGTTCTTAAAAAAAGAAATACCAAAAATCCCATTTCATCTAGTTACACGAAGACCATGACCTTTACTAGCATCTTTTCAACTATTTAATATAGTTAACAATTTTGCTAACTTTTTTTTAACATCTTCATTTAACCCAATTTCAACATTTTTAAACACATTCATTATAATTTGTATCGCTTTTTTTTGATGACGAGACATTATCCGAGAAGGAACTTTCGAAGGAAACCATACAAAAGAAGTAATTAAAGGATTAAAATTAGGAATATTATTATTTATTACATCTGAAGTATTTTTTTTTCTTTCATTTTTCTGAGCATTTTTCCACTCATCTTTATCACCAGATATTTTTATTGGTCAAAATTGACCATGTGTTGGAATTTTATCTTTTAATCCTATAAGAATTCCTCTAATAAATACACTAATTTTATTGAGATCAGGAGTAACATTAACTGCAGCTCATCATTACATCATAATAGGAAATAAAGAAAAATGTAATCAATTAATAATTATTACAGTTTTATTAGGAATTTATTTTACAATTTTACAATATATCGAATATAAAGAAGCATCATTTTCAATAGCTGATTCAATTTATGGTAGAACATTTTTTATAGCAACAGGATTCCATGGAATCCATGTATTAATTGGAACAGCATTTTTATTTATTTGTCTTATACGAACAACAAAAAATCACTTTTCATCTTATCACCACTTTGGATTTGAAGCCGCAGCATGATACTGACATTTTGTTGATGTAGTATGACTTTTTTTATATATTTTTATTTATTGATTAGGTAAATAAATTTAGTTAAAACCAAAATAGAGGTACACTACTGTTAATAGTGAAATTGAAAAATTTTTTCTAACTAAAGATATTGTATAAATTTTAAGCTTCTAACTTAAAAATAGTCCTACAAGACTAATATCTTGAAATAATTCTTTAGCAAAATTTCAATGCATTAAGCTTAGAACTTAAAGATAAGATAAAATCTTAAGAATTAAAAAAATGTTTATGTAGTTTAAATAAAACATTATATTTTCAATATAAAATAGGTGATTTAACTCTCCCATAAATTAAGAAAAAGTAATTAAAATATAATATATCTTTGTCAAAGATAACTTGTCTAAAATAGACCTCTTTCTAACCAATATAGTTTAGAAAATTTATTAATTTTGTAAATTTATATTATAAATTATTATTGTTGGTAAATTTATTAATTTAAAAAATCGTCCCGAAATTTTGAAAAAAATCGAAATTTTGAAAAAAAATCGAAATTTTGAAAAAAATCGAAATTTTGAAAAAATAAAAACAACATAAAAACAGATCTTTTAAAAAACGTCCCAAAATTTTTGAAAAAAAATCAAGAAAAAAAAAAGGAAAAAATTTGGTCAACATAAAACCTAATGAAACAAAAAAAATGGCGCGCGCCATCCCATAAAAATAAAAAAACCACCCGGTGCGAGATTTAGGTTTTTTTTTTTTTTTTTTTTTTAATTCCAAGGTATCCATTCGCTAACATTTTTTATATATATATATATTTTTTTTTTAATTTTTAGTATTTGAAGCACCCTCTTTTAAAAAAAAGACTTGTTGTAACAAAATACACAATTTTAAAAAATTAACAATATTCATACAACTTTAAAGGTTAAAAGTCAATCTAATTTATTCAAAATCAGAAAAGGAATAATTATTCCATTTGTAATATCCAAAATTACTATTTTATTTAAATTATTTTCTGACAAAGGATGCCTGATAAAAAGGAATATTTTGATAGAATATCTCATGGAATAAAAAAGTTCCTCCTTTGAAATAATCAAATTTAATCATATTTATAAACATCCAGTTTTTAAAATTATTAACTCTTCTTTAATTAAATTACCTTCACCTAAAAATATTAGATTAATATGAAATTTTGGATCAATCTTAGGACTCTGCTTAATAATTCAAATTTTAAGAGGTTTATTTCTTGCAATACATTATGTCCCAAATACACAAATAGCATTTCAAAGAGTAATTCATATTTGTCGAGACGTTAATATAGGATGATTTATCCGAATCTTACACGCAAATGGAGCATCCATATTTTTTACATGTATATTTATTCACATTGGACGAGGACTTTACTATGAATCCTATTTTTTAACAGAGACATGAAATTTAGGAGTAATCATTTTTTTATTAACTATAGCTTCAGCATTTTTAGGATACGTTTTACCTTGAGGACAAATATCATTTTGAGGTGCTACAGTAATTACAAATCTTTTATCTGCAATTCCATATTTAGGACAAATACTAGTTTATTGAATTTGAGGAGGCTTTTCAGTAGATAACGCTACTCTTAATCGATTTTTTGTCTTTCATTTTATTTTACCATTTGTAGTTTTAGTAATAGTAATTATACACCTTTTTTTTCTTCATATTAAAGGATCAAATAATCCTTTAGGAATTTCAAGAAAATCCTACAAAATTCCATTTAGACCATTCTTTACTTTAAAGGATTTAATAGGATTCTTAATATTTTTTATAATTTTAATTTTTATTATTTCCTTTTTTCCATACTATCTAGGAGATCCAGACAATTTTTCAATCGCAAATTCTATAGTAACACCAATTCATATTAAACCAGAATGATATTTTTTATTTGCTTACGCAATCCTGCGATCTATTCCTAATAAACTAGGAGGAGTAATTGCTTTATTAATATCAATTTTAATTTTAATATTTTTACCAATTATAAAAAAAAGAAAAAAAATTCAAGGTAATCAATTTAATATAAAAAAACAAATTTTATTCTGAATTTTAGTTATAACATTTTTTTTATTAACATGAATTGGAGCACGACCTGTAGAAGAACCTTTTGTTATTATTGGACAAATTTTAACAGTAGTATATTTTAAATTATTTTTTTTATTAACATGAATTTAATATAGTAAAAGAACTCAATGTTCATAAATAAATTTACAGTTTATCATCTTTTTTTAGATTATTTTACTCATAGAATGTAATCATCTATGAAATAAAAAATGAATTCTTATTTCAAAAGACAATTTTTTTAATTTCTTTAATTAGAAGTATCTTAATTTGTATTTCATCAAACTCAATTTTAACTATATGAATAAGAATAGAAATTAATTTATTTTCAATAATTCCTATTATTTCACTTGACCAAAAATTAAATAGAGAAAAATCTAGTATAGTTTATTTTCTAGTTCAAAGAATTTCTTCAACTATAATTTTAATATCTATTTGTTTAGAATCAATAGATTTTAATTATACTCCCTTTTCAACATTTATAATAGTAGGAATTTTTATAAAATTAGGGCTATTTCCTTTTCATCAATGAATAATATCAGCTATTGAAGGTATATCATGATTTGTAAGATTTTTTCTTATAACAATCCAAAAAATTATTCCTTTAATAGTAATTATACAATTTTCTGAAAAAAAAATTATTATTTTTTTATGTTTATTAAATTCTTTATTTTCATCAATTATAAGAATTACAATGTTCTCTATACGAAAAATTATAATTATTTCTTCAATAAACCATTTAAGATTAATAATTATTTCATTGATATTATCAAAAACTATATTAAAAATTTATTTTATCATTTATTCAACAATAACATTTATAGCAACAAAACTATTTGAAAAACTTCAAGTCAATTTTATCTTTCAAACCATAACCTTAATTAAAAAAAATAAAATTAATAATATAATTTTTTTAACAATTTTTTTAAGAATAGCAGGAGTACCTCCATTTTTAGGATTTATACCAAAGATACTTACTATTATACTTATGATAAAAAGAAAAATAATTTTAACAGTTATACTAATTTTAGTCTTTAATAGATTATCTACATTTATATACCTTCGAGCATCCCTAAATAATATTCTTATAAATTTAAACATTAACAAAATTAAAAAAAAAGACAAGAAATCAGACAAATTTCCATTATTTATAATTTTAAGACCACTAATCATTTTATTGATATGAAATTTTAAGTTAAACAAAACTATTAATCTTCAAAATTAAAATTAAGAAAAATTAAATTTCAATATTAGAACTTCAAATTTTAAGATGTATTGTTATATTAATTCAATCACTTGTAAGGGTAGCATTTATTACCCTTATAGAACGAAAAGTTTTAGGTTATATACAAATTCGTCTAGGACCAAATAAAGTAGGAATTATAGGAATTTTACAACCTTTATCTGACGCGGTAAAATTATATACTAAAGAAATTAGTTGACCCATTAAATCAAACTCAAATGCTTTCTTTTTTTCTCCTTGTTTAAGATTAACACTTTCCTTATTAATAGTATTAACTTTACCTTTTTGAAAAGGATGAATTGCTTTAGAATTAAGAGTATTAATATTTTTATCTATTTTAGGACTAGGAGTTTATCCAATTTTAATTAGAGGATGATCCTCAAATTCAAATTATTCACTTATTGGAAGAATACGAGCATTAGCACAAACAATTTCTTATGAAGTTTCATTAGTATTCATTTTATTAAGATCTCTCTTTATATGTTCATCTATAAGATTTTATTGACTTAATTCCATTCAAAAAATATTTTTTTTTGCTATATACTTTATTCCTTTATCAATATGATTATTTTCAATAATTGCAGAATTAAATCGAACACCTTTTGATTTTGCTGAAGGAGAAAGAGAGCTTGTATCAGGTTTTAATACAGAATATAGAAGAAGAAGATTTGCAATCATTTTCATAGCAGAATATTTAATAATTTTAACATTTAGAATATTAACCACAGTATTTTTTTTAGGAGGAAAAGATAATTATCCTTTCTTTCTTTTAATAAAAGTTATAATTATTATACACTTTATTATTTGAATTCGAGCAACATTACCACGATTTCGATATGATAAACTAATAGATTTTTCATGAAAAGTAATTTTACCATTTTCAACCTTCCACTTATTTATTTCTATCCTTTTAACAATTACTTCAAAATACTAAAAATAAGTTAAATAAAACTATTGGACTCATAATCCAACCTTGACTTATAGTCTTTTTAGACAGAGTAGTAATTTAAATTAAAATATTTGTTTTGCATACAAAAATTACTTTATGAGTCTACTTTTTGCTCTTTTAGCTTAAATTTATTAAAGCACAATACTGAAAATATTTAGATATCAACTAGATTTAGAGCAAAATTTTTATTCTAGATATAATTAAACTTTTTTTTATATACATGAAAAACAAAATAAATTTTTAAACTCAGTATAAAAAATTTTTAATATATAAAAATTATAAAAAGAAAAAAAGACAACTGATTAATTAAGTGCCAGCAATCGCGGTCAAACTTAAAGTTAAATTAATTAAACGGAAAATGTAGTTAAATAAAAGAAAAGAATTTTAAAATTTTAATAAAAAGTCGAATTTTTAATTAAATAAAAAATTCAAAAAATTTTTGAAGCTATAAAAATTTTTTAAAAAAAGAGGATTTGATACCCTACTATAAAAGATAAAAAAATTATCCCGAGTAATAATAAAACATTATAAAATCAAAGAATATGGCAGCACAAAAAAAAGTCAGGGATACTTGATTATTTAAATTTTGATAATCCACAAATACCTTACTTAAAAATTARATAATTTCTATATCTCCGTTTTCAGAAATTAATAAAAATTAATACAAATACTCTAAATATTAAATATTCATTTAATAAGAATTCAGGTCAAGACAGAGTTTTTTTAAGAACAATTGAGTATCATTATAATTAAAAGAATAAAATTTTTTAAAAACTAAAAAACTTTTAGAGAACTTGAAAGTAATATCTTTTCAAAAAAAAGATATGAATAAAAATTTTTGTGTGTACAAATCGCCCGTCACTCTCAATTAAAATTAAGATAAGTCGAAACATAGTAAGTGTATCGGAAGATGTACTTAGATTTTATTACCAATATCTATTCCATTTATGCTAACTATTTTTTTAGTAAGAATACTAATCATAATTACAATAAATGAATTGACATGAAACAACAAAATAAAAAAAACAACTAACAAAAACAAAAAAGAAAAAAAAATAATTTTTTTTTTAAGTCTTTTTATTTCATTTGATCCAAAAACAGATCTATTTATAGAAATAAACTGACTTATTATTTTTCTAGTAACAAGAATATTTTTTTTAAGAATATGAAAAAATTCATCACGACTTAATATCTTTATTTCAGCTTTAAGACAACAAATTGGTAACCAATTTAAAATTGCTTTAAAATCAAATAAAGACGCTAGAGGAGGAATCTTTATCTCTCTATTTCTTTTAATTTTAGCAGCTAATATAATAGGTTTATTTCCTAACATTTTTACACCTACAAGACATATTTCACTTAATATATTAATCTCCCTTCCTATATGAATAGGATTCCTAGTATTTGGATGAATAAAATATACAAATAAAATATTTGCTCATTTAGTTCCATCAGGAACTCCCTTACCCTTAATTAGATTTATAGTATTAATTGAATTAATTAGAAATCTAATTCGACCATTAACTTTAAGAATTCGATTAATAGCAAATATAGTATCTGGTCACTTATTATTAACACTTATAGGAAACCTTATAGAAAGAAGAAATATTTACATAGTTTTTATATTAACATTTATTCAAGGAATTCTAACAACTCTAGAATTAGGAGTAGCATTTATTCAAGCTTATGTATTTTGTATACTTTTAACTCTTTATTCTGACGACTCAGACTTAAGAGACCACTAAACTTTGTCTTAGTATATAAGTACAAAAATTTTTGAAATTTTTAGAAAAAGTTAAATTCTTTTAGACATGAAATAAATATATTTCATTAATTAATTAGCTTATATTTAAAGCATGTATTTTGAAAATACAAGAAAGATGAAAATTTATTAATTTGTTGGTAACTAAAAATAAGAAAGCAATGTATTTGTTTTTAGTTTCGACCTAAAAGAAAGTAAATTTTTACTCTTATTAAAAAWCGTCCCGAAATTTTGAAAAAATCGAAATTTTGAAAAAAAATCGAAATTTTGAAAAAAATCGAAATTTTGAAAAAATAAAAACAACATAAAAACAGATCTTTTAAAAAACGTCCCAAAATTTTTGAAAAAAAATCAAGAAAAAAAAAAGGAAAAAATTTGGTCAACATAAAACCTAATGAAACAAAAAAAATGGCGCGCGCCATCCCATAAAAATAAAAAAACCACCCGGTGCGAGATTTAGGTTTTTTTTTTTTTTTTTTTTTTAATTCCAAGGTATCCATTCGCTAACATTTTTTATATATATATATATTTTTTTTTTAATTTTTAGTATTTGAAGCACCCTCTTTTAAAAAAAAGACTTGTTGTAACAAAATACACAATTTTAAAAAATTAACAATATCCATAAAGAAACAATTGAAAGTACAAAAATTAAAAAAATAACAAAAGAAGACTTAAGCATCTTATTTAAATAAAACGAAATATAAAATAATTCTTTATAAACAAAAAACCCAAAAAAAGATTCAACAAATCCAGTAATAGACTTAGATAAAAAAAAAGAAAATCTAAAAAAATACTTTTTAATAAAATCTGTTTTTAAAAAATGTAAAAATCATATTTGAGAAAAAAAAATTACCAATCTTCTACGAAACAAATAATTATTTTTACACAAAATATAGCATAAAAAAAAAGAAACTAAACACAAAATAGAAACAAAAAGTTTTAAATTTAAAGGTATAACAATATAATTAAAAGGAAACAAAAAAAAAACTGAACCAAAATAACCCAAAAAAATAGAAAAGAAAAAAAGAAAAATTATAGAAAATTCAATACCCATTTTATTATTAGAAATTTCTAAAGGTATAAAAAAAGCACCCTTAAATCTTAGAAAAAAAATTAAACGAAAAGTATAAAAAACAGTTAAAAAAGTACCTAAAAAAATAAGAGAAAAAAAAATAATTCCCCTTCTCTTAAGTAAAAATAATTCTAAAATTAAGTCTTTAGAAAAAAAACCTGATAAAAAGGGAAACCCACAAAGAGATAAATTAGCAACAAAAAATATAGAAAGAGAAAAAGAAAAATTCTTATTTATTAAACCAAAAGAACGAATATCCTGATTGTCAAAAAAATAATGAATAAATATTCCAGCACATATAAAAAGTAAAGCTTTAAAACTTGCATGAGTAATTAAATGAAAAAAAGCTAAATTAGAATAATTTAATCTAATAGTAGCTATTATAAAACCCAATTGTCTCAAAGTAGAAAGAGCAATAATTTTTTTTAAATCAAACTCAAATAAACCAGAAATTCCCGATATAACTATAGTTATTAAAGAAATACATAATAAATAAAATTTTAAGTCTTCAGAAAAAAAATAATTAAAACGAATTAAAATGTATACTCCAGCAGTTACTAAAGTAGAAGAATGAACTAAAGAAGAAACAGGAGTAGGAGCAGCTATAGCTGCTGGTAATCAGGCAGAAAATGGAACTTGAGCACTTTTAGTTAAAGAAGCAATAAAAAATATTAAAATAAAAAAATCAGAATTAAAAAAATTAGTAAAATTTATATATCTTCATCTTCCCATAGAAAAAAACATAGCAATTGTCGCTAAAATAAAAACGTCCCCCACACGATTAGTTAAAGCAGTAATTATACCAGAAGAATAAGATTTAACATTTTGGTAGTAAATTACTAAACAATAAGAAATTAAGCCTAATCCATCTCACCCTAATAATATACAAAAAAAGTTAGGACATAAAATTAAAAAAATTATAGAAACAACAAATAAAAATATTAAATAAAAAAAACGAGATTTATATACCTCTCCTTCTATATAGAAATGAGAATAAAAAAGAATAGAACCTCTAATTATTAAAACTATACCCAAAAAAATACAAGAAATATAATCAAAATATAAAGGAAAAGAAACATAAAAAGAAGAAATATATATATTTCATCTAAAAAAATAACTAAAATTTAAAAATAGTATATTAAAAGAAACAAAAAAGAAAAAAAAACTTAATAAAATAAAAAAGGGAAATATTAAAATAAAAATAGACAAAATTTTGTGAATAAAATTCATCTTTGATTCCACAAATCAACGTTTTCTTTAAACTAACAAAATTAATAAAATATATCTAACTTTAAAAAAAAGAAAAAAATAGGGAAAAAATGTATATATAAAATATAATATTCTAAAAAATAAGTAGAATTAAAAAAAAAAATTCTAGAATTTAGAACTCCATGATTACAAAAAGAAAATAAAAATAAATTATAAACACCACCTAAAAAAGAAAGAAATATTAAAAATCAAACAAATACAAAACTCCAAGAAATTAAACCATTTATTAAAAAAATTTCTCTAATTAAATTTAAAGAAGGAGGACAAGCTATATTAAAAGAACAAAAAATAAATCATCAAATAGACAACGATGGAAAAATAGACATCATACCCTTATTTAAAAAAATTCTACGTGTTCCCGATCGTTCATACAAAACATTAGCTAAAAAAAATAAACCAGAAGAGCATAAACCATGAGCTACCATTAATATTAAAGAACCTACTAAAGAAGAAAAAGAAAAAGAAAATAAACCTATAATAACTAAACTTATATGAGAAACAGAGGAATAAGCAATAATAGATTTTAGATCAACTTGACGTAAACAAATTATTCTAGAAACAATTCCTCCTCAAACTCTGATATATATCCAAATAGAATTTAAATACAAAAAATTTTTATAAATAAAAAAAAAACGATATATACCATAACCCCCTATTTTTAATAAAACACCAGCTAAAACTATAGAACCTCTTAAAGGAGCTTCAACATGAGCCTTAGGCAATCAAGAATGAACTAAGAATATAGGCATCTTAATTAAAAAAGAAATTACTGCAAATAAATAAATTAAAACAACAAAATTTGATATTTCTAAAAAATAAAAACTTAAACTAAAATTTTCAACCTTTAAAAAAAAAATTCTCATTAGTATGGGTATAGACCCAAATAAAGTATAAAAAAATAAATAGTATCCAGACTTAATTTTTTCAACTTTTCCTCCTCATCCAATGATAATCACTAAAGTAGGAATTAACCTAGATTCAAAAAAAAAGAAGAAAAAAAAAATATTATTAACAACAAAAAATATAAATAAAACTACAAATAAAGAAGAAATTATAAGAAGAAAAAACATTGATCTTTTTTCTAAATTAATTTTTAAACTAGAAATAATTCTCAAAAAAACAATTCAAAAAGTAAGAATAAGTATCAAAAAGGAAAAAAAATCCAAACAAACAAAAGAATTTTTTCTAAAAAACCTTAAATTAAAACTTAAAAAATTTATTCTAGGATAAATAAAAAGAATAAGAATTAAATAATGTATTCAACCAATATATCCAAGTATACCAACAAAAAGAACAAAAAAAAAAGACAAAAAAACTAAAATAAAGATAAATTTATTGACTTAAATCTTATAGCACCATAATATTTAACTGACTTAACTAAAATAGAAAGACCTACAGCTCTTTCAGAAACTAAAAAAACAAAATAAAATATAAGAATTTTTATAGAAAAACACTGTATCAAACACARAAATAAACATAAAAAAAGAATAATAGAAATAGACTCCAAAATTAAGAGAGAATTTATAAAAGAAAAAAAATTAACTAGATAAGAAACGACACAAAAAAAATATAAAAAAAAAAGACTTATCATAATTTTAAAAATATAAATTTTTAAAGTTACAACCAAGAGAAAAACTTTTTTTTTTAATATGATTCAAATAAAAATAATTACAACCATCCAAACTTATAAAATAAAAAAAATAATTCAAATATAAGTTTTGTAGTTTATAAAAAACATAAAATTGCAAATTTTAAAAAAATATATTATTCAAAACTTATCTTAACACTTTTATTCTCAACTTTACTTACCTCTAGATATATAATAATTTTTACTAATCATCCATTAATTTTAGCAATATTAGTTCTTTTTCAAGCTATAATAACATCAATCATTTTAGGAATAATTTCATCTTTTATATATTTTTCATACTTTTTTTATATTGTTTATCTAGGAGGAATTTTAATATTATTCTTTTATATTATTGGACTAATCAAACATAAAGAAACACTTTCTGATAGAAAACTAAAATGAGAAACAATTTTTTTTGTATTCATTGGATTTATTTCTATAATAGAAATAAATTTAATTGAAGATGAATACGAAATTTCTATAAGGATATTTATAGAAATAATCATATCAATTTTTAGAACAAGATCAATAAAACCTGCCATTTACTTCATATTTTTCCTTCTATTTATCATAGTAATTGTAGTTTATTTATCAGACACAAGAAAAGGTAGAATACGAAAAATTTAAATTAAATAAACGTAATTTCAGATTATTATTAATGATTACTTACAATAATTATAAGTTTATTAAATTAAACATAATCTAAAAAACAATTATTAAAGTTATAGTAATTTTTTAAAAAATAAACATATTTAGTAATTAAAAAGAATTTTAATAATAAAAAAGAAAAAATAAAAATTTGTTCCTTGTGTATCATGATACATAGAAATATAAAAAAAATTTTATATCTCGAAAAAAAAAGAACTAGAAATCATTTTGATTAATGTAGCATAATTACGAAAAAAGAAATCTAGAAATAAAAAATTTACATTTTTTTTGATATCTAGTTATTTTAGAAAGAAATTTAATTTCAATTATCTTTTTAAAAGAAGATAAAAAAATTTTTTAAGGGATTAGCTTTAAAAAATATTATAATTAAAGAAAAAATTATAAAAATAGGAATTAAATTAACCAAATAAATTTAACATTTTAAATTTTATAAAAAAAATTTTATACAAATTATTTATTTATAAAAATAAAAAAACAAAAACAAAAAACAAAAATTATGTAATTAGTAAATTTTTAAAAAAAAATTTAGGAACTCGGCAAATAAAATTATCCGAATGTTTAACAAAAACATTGTTTCTAGACATTATTAGAAATACAGCCTGCTCAGTGAATATTTAAACAGCCTATTAAGCTAAGGTAGCATAATAATTTGTCTCTTAATTAGAGGCTTGTATGAAAGGTCAAACGAGATAAAAACTTTCTTAATAATTAAAATTAAATTTTACCTTTAAGTTAAAAGGCTTAAATTTTATTAAAGGACGACAAGACCCTATAGAACTTGAAATTTTTTAAAAATAAAAAATAAAAAAAAAGTTTTACTGGGGAAGTAAAAAAAATAAAAATTTTTTTTAAAAAAAACAATTTAAAGAATAAAAGATCCTTAACAAAGAAAAAAGAAAAAGTTACCTTAGGGATAACAGAGTTAAATTTTTTGAGAGACCAAATCGAAAAAAAATATTGCTACCTCGATGTTGAATTAAGATAAATATTAATAGAAAAAAATTAATTAATTAGGTCTGTTCGACCTTTAAAATCTTACATGATTTGAGTTAAGACCGGCGCAAGCCAGGTTGGTTTCTATCCTTAATTCTATAATTTTTTTCAGTACGAAAGGACCAAAAAAAGTAAAATATTTAACCAATAAAAATAATTACTATTGGTT